GCTTACGTAGCTTAAGTAAAGCACAGCACTGAAGATGCTGAGATGAGCCCTAAAAAGCTCCGAAAGCACACAGGTTTGGTCCTAGCCTTATTATCAACTTTTCCTGAACTTACACATGCAAGCATCCGCATTCCTGTGAAAATGCCCTTAAGCCTCTTCAACAGGGGATAAGGAGCTGGTATCAGGCACCACTAACAGCCCATGACACCTTGCTATGCCACACCCACAAGGGAACTCAGCAGTGATAAACATTGAACATGAGCGATACAAAGCTCGATTCAGTTACAGTTAATAGAGTTGGTCAATCTCGTGCCAGCCGCCGCGGTTATACGAGAAACTCAAGTTGATCATTTTCGGCGTAAAGCGTGATTAAAGTTACACTAACTAGAGTCAAACTCCAACCAAGCTGTCGCACGCTTTCGTTGGTTTGAAGAACACTCACGAAAGTAACTCTACCTAAAACACTTGAACTCACGACTGCTAGGAAACAAACTGGGATTAGATACCCCACTATGCCTAGCCGTAAACTTTGACTACCTACGCAAAAATCCGCCAGGGGACTACGAGCCTAAGCTTAAAACCCAAAGGACTTGGCGGTGCTCCAAACCCACCTAGAGGAGCCTGTTCTGTAATCGATACCCCTCGCTAAACCTCACCACTTCTTGCCAAACCCGCCTATATACCACCGTCGCCAGCCCACCTCGTGAGAGAATCCTAGTAGGCTTAATGATTTTTCATCAACACGTCAGGTCAAGGTGTAGCATATGAAGTGGGAAGAAATGGGCTACATTTTCTATACCCTAGAATACAACGAAAGATCTCTATGAAACCAGATCAGAAGGCGGATTTAGCAGTAAAGAAAAACAAGAGAGTTTTCTTTAAAACGGCCCTGGAGCGCGCACACACCGCCCGTCACCCTCTTCTACAAAACTAATTAATTTAAATAAACACACAATAAACACAAAGAAGAGGCAAGTCGTAACATGGTAAGCGCACCGGAAGGTGCGCTTGGAACCAAAGTATAGCTTAACCAAAGCTTTTCGCTTACACCGAAACCATATCTGTTAAACCCGGATTACTTTGAGCCAAAAACCTAGCATTCCAAATTACAAATAAATAACTACATACCCACATAAATTACTAATTAAACCATTTTTAAATTTTAGTATAGGCGATAGAAACAAGTCATAATAGCTACAGAAAAAGTACCGCAAGGGAAAGATGAAATAGAAGTGAAATAATTAACAAAGCAACAAAAAGCAGAGAATAAACCTCGTACCTTTTGCATAATGGTCTAGCCAGTCATAATCAAGCAAAATGAATTTTAGTTTGACCACCCGAAACTAAGCGAGCTACTCCGAGACAGCTTTATAGAGCAAACCCGTCTCTGTGGCAAAAGAGTGGGAAGATCTCCGAGTAGGGGTGACAGACCAAACGAGCCTAGTGATAGCTGGTTGCTCAGGAAATGAATATAAGTTCAACCCTAAAACAGATTTTTAACAATTAAAGTAAAAAACTCATTTAGGATTTATTCAATCAGGGTACAGCCTGATTGAAACAGGATACAACCTATAATGCTGGGTAAAGATTATAATCTTCAAGGGAGATTGAGTTAGTGGGCCTAAAAGCAGCCACCTAAAAAGATAGCGTCAAAGCTCACTCAACATAAAACCCTTAAATCAGTATAACTAATTCTAAACCCCCAAACAATACTGAGCTGTTCTATAAAAATATAGAAGTACTTATGCTAGAACTAGTAATGTGAATACACAATTCTCCTAATGTAAGTGTAAATCAGATCGAATAAATCACTGATATTTAACGTCCTCTTTGAGATCATTGCAACAACAAAACAAGAAAACCATGCACTAAATACCGTTAATCTAACACAAGAACATTACAGGAAAGATTAAAAGACGCAGAAGGAACTCGGCAAATTATGAACCCCGCCTGTTTACCAAAAACATCGCCTCTTGCTAAAAAACATGTATAAGAGGTCCAGCCTGCCCAGTGACTATATGTTCAACGGCCGCGGTATTCTGACCGTGCAAAGGTAGCGTAATCACTTGTCTTTTAAATAAAGACTGGTATGAACGGCACCACGAAGGTTCAACTGTCTCCTGCATCTGATCCATTAAACTGACCTCCCCGTGCAGAGGCGGGGATACAACCATAAGACGAGAAGACCCTATGGAGCTTTAAACTAAAGGCAACTGCCAACTATAATCATACCCGTAAGGAATTAATAATAAAACAAGCAGAAATTGACCTAAAGTTTTCGGTTGGGGCGACCACGGAGAATAAAAAATCCTCCTTGAAGAATAGGGCCTACCACCCTTAACCAAGAACCACCATTCTAAGTAACAAAATTTATGACTACAATTGATCCAGTCTTACTGATCAACGAACCAAGTTACCCTAGGGATAACAGCGCAATCCATTTCAAAAGTTCCTATCGACAAATGGGTTTACGACCTCGATGTTGGATCAGGGCATCCCAGTGGTGCAGCCGCTACTAAAGGTTCGTTTGTTCAACGATTAAAGCCCTACGTGATCTGAGTTCAGACCGGAGTAATCCAGGTCAGTTTCTATCTATGAAGTATTTTCTTTAGTACGAAAGGACCGAGAAAATGAGGCCAATGTTTAAATAAGCCTCCCACTACATCAATGAAAACAACTAAATTGAAAATAGAACTTACATATTGCCCAAGATCAGGGCTAGCTAGCGTGGCAGAGCCCGGTTAATGCGAAAGACCTAAGCTCTTTTTTCCAGGGGTTCAAATCCCCTCGCTAACTATGTTAACTCTTATTACCCACCTTATTAATCCCCTCCTTTATATAATCCCGGTCCTTCTTGCAGTAGCTTTCCTCACTCTAATCGAACGGAAAGTTCTAGGCTATATACAACATCGTAAAGGCCCTAATATTGTTGGACCTACCGGACTACTTCAACCAATTGCAGATGGAGTAAAATTATTTATTAAAGAACCTGTCCGACCTTCAACCTCTTCCCAAACTATATTCCTAATTGCACCAACTATAGCCCTGGCCTTAGCCATATCAATTTGAGCCCCACTACCAATACCTTTTTCATTAGCAGATCTAAACCTAGGGATCCTCTTTATCCTAGCCCTATCGAGCCTTACAGTTTACACCATTCTGGGATCTGGATGATCATCTAATTCTAAATACGCATTAATTGGGGCTCTACGAGCAGTTGCACAAACCATCTCATATGAAGTTACTCTTGGATTAATTCTTTTATGCATAATTATACTAGCCGGTGGATTTACCCTATATAACTTCAATACCACACAAGAACAAATATGATTAATTATCCCGGGATGGCCAATAGCAGCAATATGATTTATCTCGACCTTAGCAGAAACCAATCGAGCACCCTTTGACTTGACCGAGGGAGAGTCTGAACTAGTTTCAGGTTTTAATGTAGAATATGCAGGCGGACCTTTTGCATTATTTTTTTTAGCTGAATATGCCAATATTCTTATAATAAATACACTCTCTGCTATTCTTTTCCTCGGGTCTTCATTCATAAACCAACCAGAATTAACAACCATATCTTTAATAATTAAATCATCCATTTTATCTATAGTATTCCTCTGAGTACGAGCATCATACCCTCGATTTCGTTACGATCAACTTATACATCTAGTATGAAAAAACTTCCTCCCAGTTACACTAGCAATAACATTATGACACATCTCATTTCCAATTTCTATGTTAGGCTTACCATCACAGACCTAGGAAATGTGCCCGAAAGTCAAGGATCACTTTGATAGAGTGAAACATATGGGTTCAAACCCCATCATTTCCTTAGAAAAACAGGAATTGAACCTGCACCTGAGAGATCAAAACCCTCCGTACTCCCACTATACCACTTCCTAGTAAAGTCAGCTAAAAAAGCTTTTGGGCCCATACCCCAAACATGTTGGTTAAACTCCTTCCTTTACTAATGAACCCAATTACACTATCAGTTGTACTTACCAGCCTTGCTTTAGGAACAATCTTTACTGTATCAAGCAGCCACTGATTTTTAGCCTGAATGGGCTTAGAAATTAACACTCTTGCTATTATTCCAATTATAACCCAACATAAACACCCACGAGCCATTGAAGCTTCAACAAAATATTTCTTAACACAAGCAGCAGCATCTGCACTCCTTCTTTTTTCTAGCCTAAACAACGCCTGACTTACCGGAGAATGATCAATTATAGACCTAACAAACCCCTTATCCTGCGCAACTATAACCATCGCAATCTGCATAAAACTAGGACTTGCACCATTTCACTTCTGACTTCCTGAAGTCCTACAAGGCATCAACCTAACAACAGGGTTAATTCTGTCCACATGACAAAAATTAGCCCCAATAGCTATCTTGTATCAAATCGCCCCAACATTAAATACACCACTTCTTCTCGCTCTTGGCCTTGTATCAACACTAGTTGGAGGATGAGGCGGACTTAATCAGACTCAATTACGAAAAATTATAGCTTTCTCATCTATCGCCCACCTAGGTTGAATAGTCTCTATTCTTCCATTTTCACCACAATTAATAATCCTAAACTTAACAATTTACTTAATTATAACCTCTACTATATTTCTAATACTAAAAACCATTTCATCAACAAAAATTTCTTCTCTAGCCACCTCGTGATCTAAGACCCCAACTACTACAGCATTATCACTTTTAACTTTACTTTCATTAGGAGGTCTTCCACCTCTCTCAGGGTTTGTACCAAAATGATTTATTCTTCAAGAATTAACAAACCAGAACACAACTATTCTAGCCACTACTTTAGCTCTATCAGCATTACTTAGTTTATTCTTTTACCTTCGCCTCACCTACATTGTCACACTTACATCATCCCCAAACACATCAAACGCATCCATTACATGACGTCACCACTCTAAACAACCAACATTTTTATTATCTATTGCACTAATCTTATCTTCATTTATTATTCCAATCTCACCACTAATACTGATATAGAGATTTAAGTTAACTAGACTAAGGGCCTTCAAAGCCCTAAGCAGGAGTTAAAATCTCCTAATCTCTGCATAAGGCTTGCAGGACTCTATCCAACATCAATTGAATGCAACTCAAACACTTTAATTAAGCTAAAGCCTTCCTAGAAAGACGGGCCTCGATCCCGCAACATTTTAGTTAACAGCTAAACGCTCAATCCTACGAGCTTCATTCTACTTCTCCCGTTTATTAAATTAAAAAAACGGGAGAAGCCCCGGCAAACCTTCGTTTGCTTCTCAAGATTTGCAATCTAGTATGTCAAACACCGCAAGGCTTGGTAAGAAGAGGATTTGAACCTCTGTGTACGGGGCTACAACCCGCCGCCTATTACTCGGCCACCTTACCTGTGGCAATTACTCGTTGATTATTCTCAACAAATCACAAAGACATTGGCACCCTTTACTTAGTTTTCGGTGCTTGGGCAGGGATAGTTGGAACCGCTCTTAGCTTACTAATTCGAGCCGAACTAAGCCAACCCGGAACACTACTCGGAGATGACCAAATTTATAATGTTATCGTTACAGCACATGCATTTATTATAATTTTCTTCATAGTTATGCCTATTATAATTGGTGGCTTTGGCAACTGACTAGTCCCCTTAATAATCGGAGCCCCAGATATAGCATTTCCACGAATAAACAATATAAGCTTTTGACTCCTTCCCCCATCATTCCTTTTATTACTAGCATCATCTGGAGTTGAGGCTGGTGCCGGAACTGGTTGAACTGTTTATCCACCTCTAGCTGGAAATCTAGCTCATGCTGGAGCATCAGTTGACCTAACAATTTTCTCACTTCACTTGGCTGGTGTATCATCTATTTTAGGAGCAATTAACTTTATTACAACAACAATTAACATAAAACCACCAGCTATATCCCAATATCAAACTCCTTTGTTTGTTTGATCTGTATTAATCACAGCTGTTCTACTACTTCTCTCTCTCCCTGTTCTAGCCGCAGGAATCACTATATTATTAACCGATCGAAATCTAAATACGACCTTCTTTGATCCTGCTGGCGGAGGAGATCCGGTATTATACCAACACCTATTTTGATTCTTTGGTCATCCAGAAGTCTACATTCTTATTTTACCGGGGTTTGGCATGATTTCACACATTGTGACCTATTATTCAGGAAAAAAAGAACCTTTCGGCTATATAGGAATAGTTTGAGCGATAATGTCAATCGGACTTCTAGGCTTTATCGTATGAGCCCACCATATATTTACAGTAGACCTAAATGTAGACACTCGAGCATACTTCACATCAGCAACAATAATTATTGCAATCCCTACTGGCGTAAAAGTATTTAGTTGATTAGCTACTATACACGGCGGAACAATTAAATGAGATGCTCCTATATTATGGGCTCTAGGTTTCATTTTCTTATTTACCGTTGGAGGCTTGACTGGTATTGTTCTTGCCAACTCTTCATTAGATATTATACTCCATGACACATATTATGTAGTAGCCCACTTCCACTACGTACTTTCAATAGGAGCTGTATTTGCAATTATAGGAGGATTTGTCCACTGATTCCCTCTATTTACTGGTTACACATTACACGAAACATGAGCAAAAATTCATTTTGGGGTAATATTCGCTGGTGTAAATTTAACCTTTTTTCCTCAACACTTTTTAGGATTAGCCGGAATACCTCGACGATACTCTGACTACCCAGACGCTTACACATTATGAAATACCGTTTCATCTGTCGGATCACTCATTTCCCTAGTAGCCGTAATTATAATAATGTTTATTATCTGAGAAGCATTTGCAGCTAAACGGGAAGTCACCCTGACAGAATTAACATCAACCAATATCGAATGACTCCACGGCTGCCCACCACCATATCATACCTTCGAGGAACCAGCCTTCGTTCAAATTCAACCATCTAATTAAGACGAGAAAAGAGGGAATCGAACCCCCATGTTCTGATTTCAAGTCAGTCGCATCACCACTCTGCCATTTTCTTACTAATAAATCTAGAGATGTTAGTAAAACAATTACACCTCCTTGTCAAGGCGAAGTTGCTGGTTAAACCCCGGCACATCTCAACATGGCACACCCATCACAATTAGGTTTTCAAGACGCAGCCTCTCCAATTATAGAAGAATTACTACACTTCCACGACCATACGCTAATAGCCGTTTTTCTTATTAGTACGCTTGTCCTTTACATCATTACCATTATAATAACCACGAAACTAACCAATACAAACTCAATAGACGCCCAAGAGATCGAAATAGTATGAACTATTATACCAGCCATTATTCTCATCATGATCGCCCTCCCATCTCTCCGCATCTTATACTTAATAGATGAAGTTAATGATCCCCATTTAACAATTAAAGCGATTGGCCATCAATGATACTGAAGTTACGAATACACAAATTATGAAGATCTCTCATTCGACTCATATATAATTCCAACCAATGACCTCACTCCTGGACAATTTCGACTACTAGAAGTTGACAATCGAATAGTGGTCCCAATAGAATCTCCAACCCGACTACTAGTAACAGCCGAAGATGTCCTTCACTCATGAGCTGTTCCCTCTTTAGGCGTAAAAACAGACGCAATCCCAGGACGACTAAATCAAACATCATTTATCGCTACCCGTCCGGGAGTATTTTACGGACAATGTTCAGAAATTTGCGGAGCCAACCACAGCTTTATACCAATCGTAGTTGAAGCAGTTCCCCTAACCGATTTTGAAAACTGATCTTCATCAATACTAGAAGAATCACTAAGAAGCTAAATAGGGTATTAGCGACAGCCTTTTAAGCTGTAGATTGGTGACCCCCAACCACCCTTAGTGGCATGCCACAGTTAAACCCAGGCCCATGATTCTTAATCTTAATATTCTCTTGACTTGTCCTTTTAACATTTATTCCACCAAAAGTTTTAAAACACAAAGCATTCAATGAACCAACCACACAAACCACAGAAAAATCTAAACCTAATCCTTGAAACTGACCATGAACCTAAGCTTCTTCGACCAATTTATGAGCCCTGTAATCTTAGGTATTCCACTTATTGCTATTGCAATACTTATTCCACTTCTTCTATTCCCTGACCCATCCAATAAGTGGCTCAATAATCGATTAATTACCCTGCAATCATGATTTCTCCATAACTTCACTAAACAAATTTTCTTACCAATTAATCTGCCTGGACACAAATGAGCCTTGCTACTAACATCATTAATACTCCTGTTAATATCTCTTAACCTTCTAGGGTTATTACCTTACACCTTCACACCAACTACCCAACTATCCCTAAATATAGGTCTAGCCGTCCCATTATGATTAGCAACAGTTATTATTGGTCTTCGAAACCAACCCACTGTTGCACTTGGACATCTTCTTCCTGAAGGAACACCAACACCACTTATTCCAGTTCTTATTATCATCGAAACAATTAGCCTATTCATTCGACCATTAGCCTTAGGTGTTCGACTCACCGCCAATTTAACAGCCGGACACTTATTAATTCAACTAATTGCCACTGCAGCCTTTGTTCTACTTTCAATTATACCAACTGTTGCCATCCTAACATCAATTGTTCTATTCCTTCTCACACTTTTAGAAATCGCCGTTGCAATAATTCAAGCATACGTATTCGTTCTACTTTTAAGCCTCTACCTACAAGAAAACGTCTAATGGCACACCAAGCACACGCCTACCACATAGTCGACCCAAGCCCTTGACCACTAACAGGAGCTGTAGCAGCTCTACTCCTCACATCAGGCTTAGCCATATGATTTCATTTTGGATCAATAATTCTTCTGACCCTTGGCCTTATTACTATAGTACTAACAATAATTCAGTGATGACGAGATGTCATTCGAGAAGGAACATTTCAAGGACACCACACACCACCAGTTCAAAAAGGCTTACGATACGGGATAATCTTATTTATTACATCAGAAGTATTCTTCTTTGTTGGATTTTTCTGAGCATTTTATAACTCAAGCCTGGCCCCCACATATGAACTAGGAGAATGCTGACCACCAGCAGGAATTACCCCTTTAAACCCCTTTGAAGTCCCCCTCCTTAACACAGCAGTGCTTCTAGCATCAGGAGTAACTGTTACATGAGCTCATCACAGCATCATGCATGGCGACCGAAAAGAGGCAATTCAATCATTAGCTTTAACCATTCTTCTTGGGCTTTACTTCACAGCCCTCCAAGCCATAGAATACTACGAAGCCCCATTTACAATTGCAGATGGAGTATATGGATCAACATTCTTTGTAGCAACTGGCTTCCATGGTCTTCACGTTATTATTGGCTCATTATTTTTATCTGTTTGTCTAATACGACAAATTCAATATCACTTCACATCAAAACACCATTTCGGCTTCGAAGCTGCCGCATGATACTGACACTTCGTTGACGTAGTTTGACTTTTCCTTTACGTATCAATCTATTGATGAGGATCATACTTTCTTAGTATCAACCAGTACATGTGACTTCCAATCACAAAGTCTTAGTTAAAATCTAAGAGAAAGTAATGACAGCTACTATTCTAATAATTGCCCTAGCCTTATCAACCATTCTAGCAATCCTAAGCTTTTGACTTCCACAAATAACCCCTGATTTAGAAAAACTATCCCCATACGAGTGTGGATTTGACCCTCTGGGCTCTGCCCGATTACCATTCTCTATACGATTCTTCTTAATCGCCATTTTATTTCTTCTATTTGACCTAGAAATTGCCCTTCTTCTTCCATCCCCTTGAGCTGCACAACTTAATACACCAAACATCATAATCATATGAGCAGCTTTAATCTTAACCCTTCTCACCCTTGGCCTGATTTATGAATGATTACAAGGTGGTCTTGAGTGAGCTGAATGAGTTGTTAGTCCAAACAAGACAGTTGATTTCGGCTCAACAAATTATGGTTAAACCCCATAACAACTCTATGACACTTATCCACTTCAGCTTCTGCTCAGCTTTTATTTTAGGATTAACAGGATTGGCCTTAAACCGCTCCCATCTACTTTCAGCCCTACTCTGCCTAGAAGGCACAATATTGTCAATATATGTGGGCCTCTGCATCTGACCAATCACAACTATATCATTCTCTTTTTCACTTATCCCTATACTAATACTAACCTTTTCAGCCTGCGAAGCCGCAACAGGACTGGCCCTGATAGTTGCCACTACACGAACCCACGGAACAGATAAATTATTTAACCTAAACCTACTACAATGTTAAAAATTTTACTACCAACACTAATGCTAATCCCATTAACATGACTAATGAACAAAAAATGATTATGACCCTCTCTAACCTCTCAAAGTCTTCTCATTTCCTTACTCAGCTTAACATGATTTTTTAACCAATCCGAAACAACCCACTTCTCAAACCACCTAATAACCATTGACCAAATTTCCACCCCTTTACTAATCTTAACTTGCTGACTTCTTCCCCTAATACTTATTGCTAGCCAAAATCACTTGTCAACCGAACCAATTTCACGACAACGAACTTTTATTTCTATATTAGTTTTTCTTCAGTTATCCTTAATCATAGCTTTTTCAGCAACAGAGTTAATTTTATTTTACATTATATTTGAAATTACCTTAATCCCCACACTAATTATTATCACACGCTGAGGTAATCAAGCAGAACGTTTAAATGCAGGCACTTACTTTCTTTTCTACACCTTAGCAGGTTCTCTCCCCCTCCTGGTCGCCCTCCTATCGCTATACTCATTTACAGGAACACTATCACTAAACCTTCTCCAACTTCTTCCTAACCATATTCCTATAACCTGAGCCAATAAATCATGATGATTAGCCTGCTTATTAGCCTTTATAGTAAAAATACCGCTATATGGAACCCACCTATGACTCCCAAAAGCTCATGTCGAAGCCCCAATCGCTGGTTCAATAGTCCTTGCCGCTATTCTCCTTAAACTCGGAGGATATGGTATTATTCGAATCTCAATTACACTTTCCCCTTCAATAAAAGAATTAGCCTATCCATTCCTTATTCTCTCACTTTGAGGTATCATTATAACTAGTTCCATCTGTTTACGACAAACAGATTTAAAATCAATAATTGCCTACTCATCTGTTAGCCACATGGGCTTAGTAATCTCAGCAGCAATAATCCAAACCCCATGAAGCCTCACAGGAGCAATAATCCTTATAATCGCCCATGGTTTAATCTCATCTGCCTTATTCTGTCTTGCAAATACTAATTACGAACGAACACACAGCCGAGCATTACTCTTGTCACGAGGTTTACAAACCATCCTCCCATTAATAGGAACTTGATGACTGATCTCCAACCTAGCTAATATAGCCCTTCCTCCGTCCCCTAATTTAATAGGAGAAATCACTATTATAACAGCTTTATTCAACTGATCAAGCTGAACAATTATTCTAACAGGAATAGGCACACTTCTTACAGCTAGTTATTCACTCTACATATTCCTAATAACTCAACGAGGAATAACTCCAGAACACCTTAATGCTATTAATCCTACACACACTCGAGAACACACCTTAATAACTATACACTTGATTCCAATTATTCCATTAATAATAAAACCAGAGTTAATCTGAGGGTTATTTTTCTGTAGATATAGTTTAATAAAACACTAGATTGTGATTCTAGAATTAGAGGTTAAACCCCTCTTATCAACCGAACTTGGCTGGGACCCTAAGAACTGCTAATTACTTAGTTCCGTGGTTCAATTCCACGGCTTGTTCGGCTTTTAAAGGAAAACAGTCTATCCGCTGGTCTTAGGAACCAAAAACTCTTGGTGCAAATCCAAGTAAAAGCTATGAATTTTCCACTAATCTTCAACTCCTCCATATTACTTACAATTTTTATTCTACTTTTACCAATCATTTTTTCAACATTAAACATAAACATCACTAACCTCCACCACTTAGTTAAATCATCAGTAAAAACAGCATTCCTAATTAGCCTAATTCCACTTACCATTTTTCTAGACCAAGGCCTTGAATCAATCACCACTAACTTTCACTGAATAAACATCAATACATTTGATATTAACATAAGCTTCAAATTCGATATTTACTCATCAATCTTTCTCCCTATCGCTTTATTTGTAACATGATCCATCCTAGAATTTGCCACTTGGTATATAGCCTCCGACCCATTAATCACTCGATTTTTTAAATATCTTCTAACCTTTCTTGTAGCTATAGTCATCTTAGTTACAGCTAATAACTTTTTCCAATTTTTTATTGGCTGGGAAGGAGTAGGAATTATATCCTTCCTTCTAATCGGATGGTGATACTCTCGAGCAGACGCAAATACAGCAGCCCTTCAAGCAGTTATTTATAACCGAGTTGGAGATATTGGCCTAATCCTTAGCATAGCCTGGGTAGCAATAAACCTTAACTCATGAGAAATACAACAAGTTTTTATACTAAATTCAGATAACCTCACACTCCCACTTCTTGGATTGATCCTAGCAGCTACAGGCAAATCCGCACAATTCGGCCTTCACCCATGACTACCAGCCGCAATAGAAGGTCCAACCCCTGTTTCAGCCCTATTACACTCTAGCACAATAGTGGTAGCAGGCATTTTTTTACTAATCCGAATTCACCCTATAATAAACAATAACCAAACTGCACTTACAATTTGCCTTTGCCTTGGAGCTATCACAACATTATTTACGGCTGCCTGTGCCCTCACCCAAAATGATATTAAAAAAATTGTGGCATTCTCAACATCAAGCCAGTTAGGATTAATAATAGTTACAATTGGACTCAATCTTCCTCAATTAGCCTTCTTCCACATTTGTACCCACGCATTTTTCAAGGCTATACTATTCCTTTGCTCAGGTTCTATTATCCACAGCCTTAATGATGAACAAGATATTCGAAAAATAGGTGGACTACAAAACTCCCTTCCAGTTACTACATCCTGCTTAACAATCGGCAGTTTAGCCTTAACTGGAACCCCTTTCCTAGCAGGATTTTTCTCAAAAGACGCCATTATTGAAGCCCTTAATACATCTCAAACTAATACATGAGCTTTAATACTAACACTAATTGCAACATCCTTTACAGCTATTTATAGCTTTCGAATCATTTTCTTCGCATCTATAGGTCACCCCCGGTCAAACCCATTACCCCCCATTAATGAAAATAACAAAGCAGTAATTAATCCAATCAAACGATTGGCTTGAGGAAGCATTTTAGCTGGCCTACTAATTTCCTCAAATATACTTCCAATTAATTCCCCAATTATAACTATACCCACTCTATCAAAACAAGCAGCAATCGTTGTCTCTATTGCAGGATTAATCATCGCAACAGACCTATCAAAGATTACAACTTCTATAAATCAACCATCAAAGACAAATTTTCACTCCTTCTCTAACCTTCTTGGATTCTTCCCAACCATTTTACACCGAATTATACCAAAAACTAACCTTAACTTAGCACAAAATATCGCAACTCATTTAATTGACCTTTCTTGATATGAAAAATCAGGCCCACAAGGGGTAGTAAACCAACAACTGCCTATAATTAAAACCACTACAAACATCCAACAAGGACTTATTAAAACCTATTTAACTCTTTTCCTAATAACTTCAGCAATCATTATTGCCCTACTCTAACGCACGAAGACTTCCCCCGTATTGACTTCGAGTCAATTCAAATACCACAAATAAGGTCAATAACAATACTCACCCCCCAATAAATAATAATCACCCACCACACGAATATATTAGAGCCACCCCCACCCAATCACCACGTATCACATAACTCCCTAATTCATTAGACTTATTTATTCCATCAACCTCAACTCCCCCTAAAAACAAATATCATACTAATACACCAATTAAATAAATCAATACATAAAATACTACTGACCAACTCCCCCATGCTTCTGGATAAGGCTCAGCAGCCAAAGCTGCCGAATAAGCAAATACTACTAATATTCCACCCAAATAAATTAAAAAAAGAACAATAGACAAAAATGAAGACCCAAAAGCAACAATCACTATACACCCAGCCCCAGCCGCTATTACCAACCCTAAAGCAGCATAATAAGGAGAAGGGTTTGAAGCAACAGCTACCAATCCTAAAACCAACACAATTATAGAAATAGAAACTATATAAATCATAATTCCCACCAGGACTCTAACCAGAACTTGTGATCTGAAAAACCACTGTTGTTATTCAACTATAGGAACTAATGGCACCCAACATCCGTAAATCACACCCATTAATTAAAATTATTAATAACTCCTTCATTGACCTTCCAACCCCATCAAACATCTCATCATTATGAAACTTTGGATCTCTACTAGGTATCTGTTTAATTGCCCAAATCATCACAGGATTATTCCTAGCTATACACTACACAGCAGACACATCTATAGCATTTTCATCAGTAGCTCACATTTGCCGAGACGTTAATTATGGCTGATTAATTCGAAATCTCCATGCTAACGGAGCCTCCTTCTTCTTTATTTGCATTTACCTGCATATTGGACGAGGTTTATATTACGGCTCGTTCTTATACAAAGAAACATGAAATATCGGTGTAATTCTCCTATTCTTAGTAATAGCTACAGCATTTGTAGGATATGTTTTGCCATGAGGACAAATATCCTTCTGAGGGGCTACAGTAATTACTAATCTTCTATCTGCTATTCCGTACATCGGAAACGTACTCGTCCAATGAATCTGAGGGGGGTTTTCTGTAGATAACGCTACCTTAACTCGATTCTTCGCATTTCACTTTCTACTGCCATTCATTATTGCCGGGGCTAGTATCCTCCACCTTCTTTTCCTCCATGAAACCGGATCAACAAATCCTACCGGACTTAACTCAGACCCAGACAAAGTACCTTTCCACCCATACTTTTCATATAAAGACCTACTAGGATTTTTAATTATACTAACAGCACTTACCCTATTAGCTATATTTTCCCCGAATCTATTAGGTGACCCAGATAATTTTATCCCAGCAAATCCCTTAGTCACTCCACCACACATTAAACCAGAATGATATTTTTTATTTGCCTATGCCATCCTCCGATCAATCCCTAATAAACTAGGGGGGGTATTAGCCCTCGTATTTTCTATCTTGATCCTAGCCCTTGTGCCTTTTCTTCACACATCAAAACAACGAAGTTTAATATTTCGACCACTAACACAAATCATATTCTGAGCCCTAGTCGCAGATACCCTAATCCTAACATGAATCGGAGGTCAGCCAGTAGAAGACCCATACACCATAATTGGGCAATTAGCCTCCGTAATTTACTTCTTAATCTTCATCATTATATTACCACTTGCCGGATGAGTAGAAAATAAATTATTAAACTGATAGTCCTGATAGCTTAACTAAAGCATCGGTCTTGTAAGCCGAAGATTGGAGGCTAACACCCTCCTCAAGACTTTTTGGCAGTTGTTAACCTGCTACCTTAATTCGAGAGAGAAGGATTCAAACCCCACAGAGACGGGGGGGCCCCCCATACCCTTCTCAAGATTTTTTGGCAGTTGTTAACCTGCTACCTTAATTCGAGAAAGAAGGATTTAAACCTCCACTATTGACCCCCAAAGCCAACATTCTAATTAAATTATCTCCCGACATATGCACTTAAGTCACGCTATGCTCTATATACATTCTATGTATAATAAGCATTAATTTATATTCCCCACGAACAATATTTTCAATTAACAATGTACAATAAACATTTATTATGTTTATATACATTCTATGTTTATAGAGCATTAATTTATATTCCCTACGAATAATATAAACAATTAAACATCAAGATTATAACAATTTATAATATTCACTTCAAACATTAAATAACTAGAATATACTAAATAATCTTCAAATCATGAATAATAAAAAAAAATTACTAAGATTTAAAATGTGTAATTGTACATATTCATACCATCTTACTATGAATATTCTTGACTAATTTCAATCACTTAATCATTCGTCTCCGTGATAAACAAAAATTGTTTTATACATATATTAATTCAATTAAGCAGTTCTAATAAATATTTTTTTACAATTAACTAATTCTAGCAGAGACTGTGGTTTCAACCCCTCCTCACTTTACCCAGCCTGGAGTGATGTCTGATGCGGGATGCCCTGAATCTACCGTACCTAAACCTAGGCCGGATTACTGATGAAGTTTAAAAAGCATCTGTCGGTAGAGAATCTGTTGAGACATTAACCTAAGACTAGTCCCTAATGTAATTCAGTAAAGCATCTATCCTATGCTCGAAGTACATCTCGCCCTTAACGCAAGCCTGTTATCTAATTAATCGGCATTCATGTTTTTTTTTTTTATTGGCCTTCAATAGCATCTCAAAGTGGCTAACAGCGCATATTACGTATTAAGGAAAGAACATATGGTCTTATCGGCTAAGACGTACACGAAGTATTATCTCATGGTGTTAATAATGAATGCATGATTGACATATTTTACCCTTAATCAGAACGTGTTCCTCAACTTTCCTATTTATATCCACCTGGGCTGAGACTTATCTAATTTAAAGCGTTTTTGCGCGCTAAACCCCCCTTACCCCCCAAATTAGCTTTTCCTGTAAAACCTTGTATTTTCCGTCAAACCCCGAAACCGAAAAAATTTTACCTTCAAAACCAATTTATTCTAACCAAAACTCCTAAAAGTCTCCGGCTTAGCTAAATAGAGGACGTTTCTCCTTTACTCTTTGCTTCGCACAGTATGCTTAGAATAGGGTGCCATAACCCAAACCCATTATTTATTTGTATATATATCGTATATAATGCAGTAATTACAATATCAGTCTTTCCACGAGTACAATATTATTTTCAAAACACATTATAACGTTATCATAATAAATTTATGTATTTTGTACT